CGAAGTAGTTTTCGTTTTGATAGAATATTATTTTTATTCATTCAATTCGGAGTTCTTAGTTACTTCGGCTGTATGAATCTTAGTGATGGAAGAATTAAGTCATAATTCATTGGACGATTGTATCATTAACTATTTCCTTATTTTTTCTTTATTTTAGTGCGAGGAACTTATCATGAATCCACTGATTTCTGCCGCTTCTGTTATTGCTGCTGGGTTGGCTGTCGGGCTTGCTTCTATTGGACCTGGAGTTGGTCAAGGTACTGCTGCGGGCCAAGCTGTAGAAGGTATCGCGAGACAACCCGAGGCGGAGGGAAAAATACGAGGTACTTTATTGCTTAGTCTGGCTTTTATGGAAGCTTTAACAATTTATGGATTGGTTGTAGCATTAGCGCTTTTATTTGCGAATCCTTTTGTTTAATCCTATAAATAGGAAAATTACTTCTTTTTTTTTTTTTTTTTTCTCTTATTTATAGACCCGTGTTTCTTGCTTTTTCGAATTCTATCAAGATTTCACTCCTCTCCTACAATTGGAAGGATTGATTTGAGGATGAGGAATTAGCATAAGCATACCAATTTGCTTTTTTTCTTTCCCTTTCTTAGTCTAGGGAAAACCCTCTTTTTAAGGAGTGTTGCAACAAACGAGGTTTTTTGCAATTGACATGAGACCAGGTCCCTAATACTAATAAGTATCTTTCTTATTGGGAATCTCCAATTGAAAGAAAAGATTTCGAAATAGGTAAATTACGAAAAAAAAACAAATCAATTAAATAAATATTAAAAATATATTCAAAATATTAAGTAGAAAAAAAAAGGTGAAGTGATACAAAAAAAAAGGAACTCAGTTCTTTTTTTTAGTCTATCTAAAAGAGGAGATCATATGAAAAATGTAACCGATTCTTTCGTTTCTTTGGTTCACTGGCCATTCGCCGGGAGTTTCGGGTTTAATACCGATATTTTAGCAACAAATCCAATAAATCTAAGTGTAGTGCTTGGTGTATTGATCTTTTTTGGAAAGGGAGTGTGTGCGAGTTGTTTATTTCAAGAATAGGCTGGATCCAACCAGCTGCACTTTTTTTTTTTCGTTATAACTAGGACCGAAAGGGGTGCATGATTCCGCGAATTACTTCTGAATCAATTTCAAATCATATTTAAGAACTATAGCATTTCGTGATTCATTGGTAAATCTATTTTGATTCTCTATCAACCAAACCAATAATGCGGGACTATTAACATGGTTAAAGCTAAAGTTTGAAGTCCAGACACAGCAGGGTACTCTTTCTACTACTATAGTTAATATAGAATAGAAATGTTTTCAAAATGAATAATATAGAATAGAAATGTTTTCAAAATGAATAATTGGAATTTTTTTTTTTTCGATATAAAACACTCATGTCGATAAAAAGAGTTGAGCCTTTTATTGGTATTGGCAATTTTATTGAAAAATATTGGAAAAATAGGTATTTCGACTAACCCTTTTTATGCTGAATCGATGACCTATGTATAAAGTAAGAAGAATTCTTTGGATTTGAAGAAAAAAGAAACAACTTTGCTGACAATTATATATTTTTGTTTGGTCAGAAGAGTCCTCCGAATATTCTGGTCTTGGATTAGTGATCAGTCGTAACATTCATTTTGGAATATGAATAGAGAAGAGAGGGAGAGGATAGACTCATTACATTAAAAAAAAGATATGGGAATTCCCCCCCCCATACATAAGTAGTTGAAGTAATTGAGTGTGAGAGCCAAATGAATCCAAAAATTCATGTTTGGTTCGGGAAGGGATCATGGAAGTTTTGAGATGGATGTAAAGATAATCTACTTTCATTAAGTGATTTATTAGATAATCGAAAACTGAGAATCTTGAATACTATTCGAAATTCAGAAGAACTGCAGGGAGGGGCCATTGAACGGCTGGAAAAAGCACGGGCCCGCTTACGGAAAGTCGAAATGGAGGCAGATCAGTTTCGAGTGAATGGATACTCGGAGATAGAACGAGAAAAATTGAATTTGATTAATTCAACTTATAAGACTTTGGAACAATTAGAAAATTACAAAAATGAAACCATTCATTTTGAACAACAAAGAGCAATTAATCAAGTCCGACAACGGGTTTTCCAACAAGCTTTACAAGGAGCTCTAGGAACTCTGAATAGCTGTTTGAACAAGGAGTTACATTTACGTACCATTAGTGCTAATATTGGCATGTTTGGGGCGATGAAAGAAATAATTGATTAGTCCTTTTACGGTAGGCATTATTTTTTTTCTTCCAAAAAAAAAATTAAGAAATACTCATGGTAACAATTAGAGCCGACGAAATTAGTAATATTATCCGTGAACGTATTGAGCAATATAATCGAGAAGTCAAGAGTGTAAATATAGGTACCGTACTTCAAGTAGGCGACGGCATCGCTCGTATTTATGGTCTTGATGAAGTAATGGCAGGTGAATTAGTAGAATTTGAAGAGGGTACAATAGGCATTGCTCTGAATTTGGAATCAAA